AACCTCCCAATCAAACTCGTCGTAACACTCATAACGATCAATTTTACGAAGATCCCATTGTATTCCGGAAGCTCGTAGCATTGGACCTGATAAACCCCAATTTAGTGCTTCTTCTGTGCCAATAATGCCTATGCCTTCAACTCGTTCTAAAAAAATGGGATTCTGTGTAATAAGCTTTTGATATTCAGCAACTCCGGTTAAAAAATAATCACAAAAATCCAAACATTTATCTATCCAGCCATGAGGTAGATCAGCAGCGACTCCTCCGATACGAAAATAATTATGCATCATGCGCATACCGGTAGCAGCTTCGAATAGGTCATATATCAATTCTCGTTCTCGAAAAATATAGAAGAAAGGGGTCTGTGCCCCAATATCTGCCATAAAAGGGCCGAGCCATAACAAATGGGAAGCGATACGACTCAACTCCAACATAATAGTTCTGATATAGCTAGCCCTTTTAGGTACTTGAATATTCCCTAGCTGTTCGGGTCCATTTACAGTTATTGCTTCTGTGAACATAGTAGCTAAATAATCCCAACGCGTTACATAAGGCAAATATTGTATAATTGTTCGATTTTCCGCAATTTTCTCCATCCCTCTATGTAAATAACCCAATATTGGTTCACAGTCAATAACATCTTCACCATCGAGAGTAACAATCAGTCGAAGAACACCATGCATTGATGGGTGGTGGGGGCCCATATTGACTATCATGAAGTCTTTTCTTGTAGTTGGTGCAATCATAAGTTTTTTCCCGAGTCATTCTTCCATGCATTACTGAAAGTAAAAAGAAGTTCATCAAAATGTAAACGACTAAGCTCAAATGGTATCACGCTTTAAATTAAGGAGTTTTTATCTCTATCTCTCGAATATCCAACTCATCAATTAATTCAATATAGCGTCCTCTATTTTTTTTTGACAAATAGGCTAGCAGTCGTTGACGTTTTCCCAAAATTTTTCGCAAACCTCTCTGAGATGAAAAGTCTTTTTTGTGCAATTTCAAATGTGAAGTAAGTCTCTTTATCTTAGTGGTGAAACTGAATACTTGAAATTCAACAGACCCTCTGTTTTCTTCGTTTTCTTTTTGAGAAATAACCGAAATGAATGAATTTTTGACCATAAATAAATTCTCCTTTCCCTTTTTACAGATATGGATTTTACCGATCAGTAATAATAATGCCATTAATTTGAATGTGGTATATACAATAATCTAATCCGAATTTCTTTATGAACTGCTAATTTTCTGAATTCAAATCAATCAATCCACTTTCAAATTTTAGATAGGAATAGAAAAGGATTGGTACATTTTCGCATCGAAGAATTTAGACCTAAAACGAAGAAGGTTCTGTTGATTCATTTCGAGATCTAATTGAGACATTATCCAATTTCGTATTGGATACTAGAATGAAATGTGAGACAAGACATGTGATCTGTGTATTTGTGTGCTTTCAGATACCCTATATTTTCTATCTATCCTATTTCAGATACCCTATATTATATATAGGGTATAGGATAGATAGAAAAAGTGTATTATCCACGAATTTTCAATCGTGGATAAAGATGTATTCTTAACATACTGAAACGACTGCCATTATTGGTATCAAACCAATAACGATTCATACAAGCTAAATCTTCTAATCGATAATTAGGCCAAAGAAAGTGCTTTAATTTCATTAATTTGAATTGATTTTTCTCTCTATCAAGATGGTTATTGTCATGTGAAACTTGTCTGCTGTTTTTTACGTTCTTTCCGTTCCAAAATACTGGATTTCTATCTACATCATTTCTATTCTTTGAATTCAAAGAAATTTGAATTCTGAATTCTCTACGACGTCTAAACGATAAAATATTTTCAGGAACAAGTAAATCAAAATGATTTTTGTCTCTATTTCTACTTATTCTGTTATGTGATGAAATAGCTTCATCAAAATCTTTCTTAAGAACATATCTTTCTCTTTCCTCTTGGTATTTCGTTTTGCCCTTACTCTTATGAACCAACGAAGTACCTATGGTTTGATACATAATCAATTGTCCATCTTTTTTTACAGACAGACGAATGGGTTCTATAATAAATGCTTCTTTTTTAATCAATGGTTTCGAACTCCCAACCCTCATGATATCCAAACTCATTTGTCTCCTTTCAACCGAGGCTAGAACAATTTTGCTTGGATCTTCCAGTCTAAGCAGGAGACAATACGTCCTGATATTATTGATCGTTTTTTGATTCAAAATCTCGTCGAATCTCAATTGAAAAAGAAAATAACGTTTCAGGAATAAATCTAGTTCTGTTTCTTTTTTTTTTTTCTTTTTCTTTTTTTTCATGCCTGATCTTTCAGAATTTTCTTCAATATTTTTTTGTTGTGGGAGAACAGATTTAAGATCTCCTCGGGATTCTTTTTCTTCTTGATTTCGATGATTCGATGCTATCAAAAAACTTCCTTTTTCCTTGTCATTGATCTTTTCCTTTTCAGTACTACTACTATTTTGATTTCTATTCAAACTACTATTTTGATTTCCATTCAAACTACTATTTTGATTTCCATTCAAACTACTATTTTGATTTCCATTCAAACTACTATTTTGATTTCCATTCAAACTACTATTTTGATTTCCATTCAAACTACTATTTTGATTTCCATTCAAACTACTATTTTGATTTCCATTCAAACTACTATTTTGATTTCCATTCAAACTACTATTTTGATTTCCATTCAAACTACTATTTTGATTTCCATTCAAACTACTATTTTGATTTCCATTCAAATTTAAAAGAAGTAATTTGCTTGGTATAACCCAAGGTTTCGTTTTATATACATTAGAAAGTGACACAAATTCTGGGAAGAACCGACGATTCGGTATGAGATCCTTTAGCAATTTTTCATTCATTCCCATCCAATCAAAAAATCCGTTTGAATTTGGTGGATTGATTTCTGGAATCCTATCTGGAATCATAAGATAAAAAAGATCATTTTTCTGATTTTTTTCAGAATTATTAGTACCCATTTTTTTCCTTTGATTCCTATTGCTGATGATCCAGGACTGAAGTTCGTGTTTTTTTCTAAGATCAAAATGGATAATTTTCCAATCCAAATATTTTGTATCGGTCGTTTTTTCCCCATATGGAACCTTTCCTATAAAATTCTTAATAGGGATGTTCCCCGGCCTATCCAAAAGTTTAGCCGTTTTATAAGAAATCTCTTGGTTCGTATTTCCTTCAAACGGAGATCTATAGCATTCCCTTTTATTTTCATAATTAAGAAATTGATATGATAAAAGATCATATCTATCATATCTATAGTATTTTTGAAAATTCTCTTTTTGATTAGATAATGAATCCACTTCAAATTGTTTTTGTTTTTTGAAATGAATTAATTGGTCTTTTGAATGACATTTGCTAAAATTTTCATTTTTAGCTATACGACGAGCTCTATTTCGCCATTTTTCTGGTATTAATCTAGACCATCTGATCTGAGATAAATCGCATTGATAATGTCCTCTTAACCCTCTTAAGCAGGTTTTCCATTGATTCATTTCATAACTCGAATGACCCATTCCTTGTGTTTCAAAAGGAGCCTTTATTTCGGGCTTAAGAAAAAAAGGGCTTCCTTGATGTTGAAGAACAGATTTATACGAGTTACTAAGTTGGTGTGATAATTTGTAAAATACATATGCTTGTGACACGCAGGATAATTCATAAAAAAGATGTGAAATTATTTGACTATTTCCAATATAATCAAGTGCCTTTTTGATAGTAGAAATAATTGGATTTTTCTTTTTTTTATTCATTTTTTCTTCTTCATTATTAGAAATGGATTTTTTTTTTGTTGATTCAAGAGAAAGTTCTGTATTCATTCTGGGAATATTCATGATAGATAAAAAGATATCTGTGTATATTCTTTGAATGAAAGATTTGAAAAACAGGGGTAATTTAGCGATTAATCCAGCAGCTCTTCTTTTTAATATTTGCCATTTTTCGAATCTTTTAGCATTATAACTTGTTTTGTTAGGACTAAGATTATTGATTCTTGGAGTTACTTTTTTTTTCTCTTTTGTGATTCTTTCTACTTGATTTCGAATTGTACTTGTTCTATCAGTGAGATCCTTCATTTTTTTTTCTGTCACTGAAGAATTTTTCCAACTCGGAGATGTAATTTGATTAACTGATTCGTGAATTATCTGATTGCTGATTATAGAATCTTTTTCTTCTTTAATTTCACTCGATTCATATACTTCTACTTCTTTTAACCGCAATAATCGAATTGGATTTACTTTTGAAAGTTCTTTTTTTATTCTTGTTATAAAAATAAGACTTTTGATAACCCAATTCTTTGTTTCTTTTGAAACTTGTTGAAATAATTTAGTTTTTTCTTTGAAAACTATTCGAGCTCGAAAATAGTGCTTCGGTAATTGTTGAATTTTTTTTTCGAGTTCCTTTAAAATGGGTTTAAAAAAGGAAGGTTGTTTTCGGGGCGAACCAAAAGGACGTGCAGCTTCCCTTCCCCAAACTGTTAAAAAATGAAAATCCTCTTTGTTGTCTTGCATTAGATTTTTCTCAGAGGATCCTAGGTTCGATTTGTGCCAAGGTTTAAAACGGAAAGGAAATAAGATTTTTATCTGCATACCGTCCAGGAACCAATCTTTCGGAAATTCTGTTTCGGATAATGGAACACCGTTATAGGTACATTTAACATGCATCTCTTGATTCAATTCCTGGAAATCCTCAGACCATTCAGGACGTTGCAATAGCAACATACGTCCAATATTTTTCGCAATTATGAATGAAGGGAATCTAATATATTTTCTAAAAAAAGAGTGACTTAATAACAGCGAACCTCTTATTGCTTGCCCACATGGAATGTTATCCCAGGCCTCTGCTATCTCTATTCGCGCTTCCTTCCCTTTTCTGTTCTCCTCTTTTTTTTCTTCTCTTTTTGTTTGCTGTTCTGTATACTCGACAATTTTGAATGCTTCCCCTTTCCGCACCCAATTTCTAAAAA